CCTCACAAAAAAATAAAAAAAATGGTTAATGATACAATCATCCAAGGAATTATGATTTCATTATCCCCTCAATAAGATTCAGCCAGACGAAATAACTAATAACTGCCAATTCAAGTAATGGACTAATATTATTGAATCGTCCAAACTACTTCTATAGTATAGCTCTTTTTTAGTTCTTATATTATCGACGAGATTATGGACTAATATTATTGAATCGTCCAAACTACTTCTATAGTATAGCTCTTTTTTAGTTCTTATATTATCGACGAGATTTTTGTGAATCCATACAACTTTTTTTGTTCTTCCAGCTCTTTGTTCCGAAGCATTAGTTGAATTCTTTGTTCTTTTTATTGATTTCATCTTGTTTCATTCAATTCATAGTTCGTTACAGATGAAAGGAAAAGACTTATATGGGAATGCTCATCTTAATTCATAGTAGGGCGGATTAGATATATCTTTAGATCATATATAACTAGTCAATATCTAATATCACATATACATGTCTTTCTTCCATAACGTAAACAAACTCTTCGTATCGGCGACTCACCCGGATTCTAAAATTCTTTTTGAACCAGTCAAGAGTTGAATTCTAGCCATTAGATTCCACATCCCTGGGTTAGATCCGCCCTTGCTAACCAAGTCATTTTTTATGAATTTCGTTTTTTAACTTCTTCTTCTTATTCTTTTTATCAGTATCCTACATGTAGATTGTATACAGGGACGATCCAAACCATTGCATAGAAATATCAGTATTTGCGTGATTGAAGAGTTCATGCAATAATTTTTCTATTAATAGTTTCTTTTGTTCAATTGAACAAAAGAAACTATTAATAGAAAAGGGGCTAGGTATTATCTAAATTAGAAATGGAATGGGTCATCAAATCAAAATTTTAGGAAAGAGATCGTTATCTCTTTCCCCTTTTTATTTCATAAGCCGATTATCTCGAGTCCCGCATCCAGTACCTTGGCCTAAGATAAAAAAATGACTAGTTTGAAAACTAGTCAATGATGACCCTCCATGGATTCGCCTATATAAGCCGCAGCTAACGTTGCAAAAATAAGAGCTTGAATACCACTCGTAAATAATCCCAGGAACATGACAGGTATAGGAACGACTGAAGGTACTAAAGAAACAAGAACAACAACTACTAATTCATCGGCTAATATATTTCCGAAAAGTCGAAAACTAAGGGATAAAGGTTTTGTGAAATCTTCTAAGATGTTAATGGGTAAAAGGATTGGGGTTGGTTGTATGTATTTACTGAAATAACCTAACCCCTTTTTGCTAAGACCCGCATAGAAATAGGCTACTGACGTGAGTAAAGCTAAAGCAACAGTAGTATTTATATCATTGGTGGGCGCAGCTAACTCCCCGTGAGGTAACTCTACGAGTTTCCACGGTAAAAGAGCTCCTGACCAATTAGAAACAAAAATAAATAGAAACATAGTTCCAATAAAAGGAACCCATGGACCATATTCTTCTCCAATCTGGGTTTTACTAACATCTCGAATGAATTCAAGGATATATTCGAAGAAATTCTGACTGTCATTTGGAATTGTTTGTGGATTCCGAACAGCTATACTGGCTGAACCTAATAAGATAGCAATTACAACCCAAGAGGTAATAAGTACTTGGCCATGGACTTGAAAACCTCCTATTTGCCAATAGAAATGTTGGCCTACTTCCACACCAGATATGTCGTATAACCCTTTTAGTGTGTTGTTGGAACATGATAGAACATCCATATTGCCCTCTCACATAAATCGAACTTTAAAAGGAATTATTTTGATTCAACCATCTCTTTTTTGACTTGCTTAGTTGAATTTTCTATTTTGTATACTAACCAATCACACAGCATCTCCATCCATTTTGATCTCTTTTATGCGATTCAAAAGTAGTAACCGATTCCATAAATCTATGGAGTTCGAAAAAGAATTTATTTCTCTTAATCTTATTATTAATCAAGGATTTCGTATAGAGCTAGAACGACCCTCACAAATCGCGAATACTAATTTGTTAAGAATTAATCGGATTGAAGCCATAGCGTCATCATTTGCTGGAATCGGAAGATCTGCAAGATCGGGGTCACAATCGGTGTCGATTAAACAAATTGTTGGAATTCCCAAAGTAATACATTCTCGAAGAGCCGTATATTCTTCTTGCTGATCAAGGATAATTAGAATATCGGGCAAACCGGTCATATATTTAATCCCACCCAGATATGTTTGCAAGTGAGATAATTGTCTCTTCAATATAGCCGCGTCTCTTTTTGGAAGACGGTTAAGTCTCCCTGTCTTTTGTTCCGTTCTCAAGTCCCTGAACTGATGAAGTCTCGTTTCTGTAGTGGACCAATTCGTTAACATACCACCAAGCCACTTTTTATTAACATAATGACACCGAGCCTTTATTGCAGCCCGTGCTACTAAAGCAGCTGCTTGCTTTTTGGTACCAACAATTAAAAACTGCCCCCCCCGGCTTGCTGCATCAAAAACTAAATCACAAGCTTCTGCTAAAAAACGCGCGGTTTTAGTAAGATTTGTAATATGAATACCTTTACGATTGGCATAAATATAAGGCGCCATCCTAGGATTCCATTTTTTAATACCATGACCAAAATGAACTCCTGCTTCCATCATCTCTTCTAAATTGATGTTCCAATATCTTCTTGTCATTTCTCCCCACATTTTCCGCTTTTTTTGAAAAAAAAAAAAAGCGGCGAGGTGCCCTGAGCTAAATAATTGTTCCAACGGAACCTTTTCCCGGAGATTGGCCGTGTCGATATCCGATCCAAATCGCTACCGTCTATTTGTTATTATCTGTTTTTTCATGACCCCATCAAAGGGCCTAGAGAGTTTTTTTATTAAAAAACGACTTTTGACTTTTCTTTCTTTTAGGAATCATTAAATACTCTAAATGATTGTTCTGGTGTATCGTGGAAATTCTTTGAAATGCAAGAATCAAATAATTCTCTGTGGTGGAACAAAATATCTCTGATCTCCCCCTCGAAAAAGTGCTTATTCTTGGGAATGCTTTTATGTTGCTTGGAACAGTGTACTAAGCCCTTGAATCCGGTCCCAACGGGTATCATCCCGCCTATAACAACGTTCTCTTTTAGGCCTTTCAACCAATCAATACGACCCCGGAGAGCCGCTTTAGCTAAAACTCGAGCAGTTTCTTGAAAACTCGCTTCGGATATGAAACTTTGAGTATTCAAAGATGTTCTTGTTATTCCCAATAGGAAGGCCTTGTAACAGATCGATTCTTCCAAAGCGCGCCCCGTCCGTTCCGCTCGCAACAATCCAATTAGTTCTCTAGGTAAAAAAACATTAGACATTCCATCCTCTGAAACCAACACTTTGGATGTTATTTGGCGTACAATAATTTCGATGTGCCTATTATGGATTTGGACCCCCTGGGATCGATAAACCTTTTGGATCTTATTAACCAAAGAGATCCGACTTTGCACTATAGTTAGCTCAGCCCCAATCAAGAATCCCCAAGGAAATCCAAGAATTCTTGTTATATGCTCGTTCCAATTCTCAACTCTTTTTTCTAGGTTCACCGATATTGAATCAACTGAACGCACTTCTAACACCTGTTCCACTTTTGGAAGACCCTGCGTTATATCACCGGATCTCGATTTTTCATATAGAAATGTCACTACTGTATCTCCGTCATAAAGGATTTCTCCATAATGTCCATGAACAGTTGCTCCTGGAGTGGCCAAATAAGGCTTAGCAGATCTTATTACTACAGAGTCAAGTTGAACAATCAAAACTTGACCCGATCTTAGGTATGGTCCATTTTTGGCTATACATCCATTTTCACAAATAAACTGTCCAAGACTAACTATTGTAGATATTTCTTCACAAGAATTTTCATAATTATTGTGAGGCAGAAAATACCAACTCAAATTGAATGAATTCAAAACGATGTTACTGCGGGGATCCGGATTATAAATCCTCCCGCTTTCATCCATTAAATAATATTGAAGTACTTGAAAAGTCTGTTTTAAATTTTCAACTTGCAAATATTTAGTTAGCAAGACCTGATTATGAGTTATAAAATAGTAAAATGAATCAAAGTTCACAACTTGAAGGGCTGTTCCTAAAGGGCCAATTGAATTCCTAATTTGAATTATAGCATCTTTTTTAATTGATTCTTTTATCACATTCTGGGATTTTACATCATTGAATGGACCCATTCGAAAACAATTAGATGCGGACAAAATCATCAAAGACGGGCATTCCTTATTTTGATTTAACAAGGTCCGAATAGTTCCGTGATTTTGCCTAGGCGATTGTTTCATCTTTGGCTTGGAATAAAAGGGATTGATATTAGTGTGATCTGAGACATTATCAGAGATCAATCCTGAGCCTGACGGATCATTCCTTTTTCTCGGATCCAAAATAGGGGATTTCACTAAGTCGATTCTTAAGAAATCTCGAATCAGACCTTTTGCCCTTACTTCGACAAAGGAAGCGTGGGCCGCCTCGGCAGAAGCACTTTTTTTGTCTTGGTCCCAATTCAAAATGAACCAAGTCCGAACTAATTGAATACTTGTGTCAGAAATTTCCCGAATTGGTTTGCCATTTCCGTAAACAATATAATTGACAATTTGAAGTTGCATATTATCCTTTTCTTGGCACAGATCCGGGGGGAAGAGTCTTGCTAAATTGAGACCGTCCGCTATTTCATATGTCACTACAGGCCGAAATAAAACAAAATGCTTTTTCTTAGTAGGTGTGATCCTTTGGACATAGATCCCATTTTTCCATTTTTTGGATTCCTTAGAATTTCTTTTTCCTGTTCCTGGTGGTATCAAGATGCCACTGTCCCAGGATATCTTATCTGTCTCTCCAGGAAAATGGATAGTTCCAGAAAAGATTTGAAGTGCAATCCCCCTTTTTTTTCTCTCCACTCGGACTAATCCGCCCGCTCTGCTTCTTGTATTTAAAGCGATTCGTGTATCTACTCCAATCAGACTATTATTCCGTACCATTATCGAAGAAGACTCAGGTAAAATATGTACTTCTTCGGGAATGAAAAAAAATCGATCTATTGTCATTTGGTATTTTGGCTTAAATTCGTTGATTCCTCGATAATCAACCAAACCCTCTTTTTTAACGATGGAGTGCATCCCCATAGTCTCATATTGAGTAATTCCCGAACTCTTTGTTCTGTATCGAGGATCATCAAAAAAAGCAAGAATACTCTTTTTCCGGAAAATACCATTTATGGGCAGTTCAATCGAAATACCTGAATGGGGTATTAGTTCTTTCTCTCGTTCTTGACTCGATTGGACTGGAATGACAAGTCGATTTCTTCTCCTTTTTGCCAATAAATCAGAATTCTCACGTAGAATCGAAGGATATATGAGATTACAATGAAGAGTACATATGATTCGATTCATTTCTGAATAACCAGGACTCCTATCGTCTTTTTTTTTACCAGAAAAAGAAGAACTAAAGAATTTGTATCTGATTTGATCATTATTAGCTGAGAGACTCGAAAGATATCTTCGTTCTCTTTCTGTCGAACGAGGATTCATTTGATCTTGATCCTTGTGGAGTGAAAACGGAGCTCCGCGGGATCTGCACGAACCTCCTGATAATATCCATAAATGACTTGTTTTTGGTAAAAGATGGACATTGCTATATGTAAATTCGGGTGCATGGTACACATCGGTACTCCAGTGCATTTCTCCCTCAGAGTCCGAATAAATATGTTTTCGAACCCTTTCTTTAAAATGGAAAGTGGATGTTCCCGCGCAAATCTCGGCAATGACTTGTTCTGATTCTACATATTGATTATTTTGAACCAAAAGAAAACTTTTTGGCGGAATAGTCAGGTTATGTAGAATATCTTCACTCTCAATAGTTACATCCAAGTCCATAGAACAGAGAAGGGCAGGATGCCCATGACGCGTACGTGCGGGATGAACCAAAGCCTCATTGAAATTGAATTTTATTTTTCCATTCGAGGGGGCCCGTACATGTTCTGCAGTACCACCTGTGAATACTCCGCCAGTATGAAAAGTTCTTAATGTTAGTTGAGTACCCGGTTCTCCAATAGATTGACCCGCAATAATACCTACAGCTTCTCCCAATTCGACCAGGTCACCATGGGTAGGACTCCTACCATAACATAATCGACAGATCCAAGATGTACTTCTACAAGTAAAGGGGGTTCGGATGGATATTGGTTGGATTCGAAAGGTTATGAATCGATTGACAAGTCCAATTCCAATATCTTGATTTCTAATGGCAATACACCGTGAGCCTATATATATATCGTCTGCTAATACACGACCAATTAATGTTTGAATAAAAATTCTTTCCGGCATCCTCCGAGGACTCACAGAAATCCCGCGGAGGGTTCCACAATCTGTTCTACGTACAACAATGTGTTGAACTACTTCAACAAGCCTGCGCGTAAGATATCCAGCATCGGATGTTCGTACAGCAGTATCCACAACTCCTTTGCGGGCTCCGTAGCAAGAAATGATATATTCTGTTAACGACAGTCCCTCGCGTAAATTGCTTTGAATAGGTAAATCAATCATTTGTCCTTGAGGATCCGACATTAATCCTCTCATACCTACTAATTGGTGTACTTGAGATGCATTTCCTCTGGCTCCCGAAAAAGACATTATGTGGACTGGATTAAAGGGGTCGGTCATCCTAAAATTAGGATTCATTTCTTGTCGCAAATATTCACTTGTAGCATACCATACTTCAATGGATTGGCGTAACTTTTCTACTGCGTGTACATTCCCGTAATGGTGGTGTTTTTCCAAACTCAAACTTTGTTGCTCAGCATCTTGTACTAACCAACCCTTAGAAGGTATCGTTAAAAGATCATCAATCCCTAATGAAATGGATGTAGCAGTGGCTTGCTGGAAACCCAGAGTCTTTACTTGATCTAGAATGTGTGATGTATGTGCCATTCCGAAGTGATCTATTAATCGGCTAATAAGTCTTTTAATGGCAGTTCCATCTATTACTTTCTTGTGAAAGACTAGGTTGACTCCTTCGTCCATAACTACCTCCATATTCTGATGAGTGGGATTCAACAATGAGTTTGAGTCAATGATTGAAAAACTTCCTTTTCTCGATCTTAATTCACATAGAAATTCGGGAACTCGGGTCCCAGTTGAACTGGAGAGACCCGAATTCACACCGGTGTAATAGAATTACTTAACTGAGATACCAGCGAGCTCGACAAAACCCTTGTATAGCTTCTTCCATTTCTCGAAAAAGAGAAATATGACCGACAGTTGTTCGAATGTACATCCAAAGAATTTCTGTTTTTACACTTCTTACTATTATATAGTGCCCATAAATCTCATGATAGGTCCCCAAGGATTCATACTGAACTTCGATGGGAACTTCTCTTGAAGCAATAACGCGTTGATCTAGTCGCCACCGAAGCCACAAAGGACTATCTAAATGGATTCTTTTCTGTCGATAAGCTCCAATTGCATCATAAGAATTACA